CTAGTAATTTGTGCCCTTCTTACTAAAGTGTATATTCATGTGAAAATCAATATATCACCCGCGTCTCTGTTACAGCAAGAAAATTCTAACTAAAAAGAATTTGAGTCAAATGAAAAAAAAGGGGGAATACTTTATACTTCAGTTTCCGGGGATTGTAGTTCAATTGGTTAGAGCACCGCCCTGTCAAGGCGGAAGCTGCGGGTTCGAGCCCCGTCAGTCCCGATGGATCCAATAATCAATAAATATATCAATTCATCTTTCCCGCTTATTCTTTTAATAAATAAATAATAAATTAAGAATTTTTTTTGTACTTTTCTTAAAGTATTTTTTTGGAAAGGTATATCAAAAAAATAACAAACACCCTAAAATCCGAAATAAAAAGAATGAATTTGCTAGAATATTCTATTTTTTGTACCAGAACTCGTCTTTTTCATACCTTTCTTGGAAGAAAAAGAGTAAATCATTAAAAAAAAATGAAAACCAAAAGGTATTTTCGAACTTAACTCCTTACTTGCTATTTTACTTCTATTTTTTATTGAATTTCTCCTTTTTGGGGTTTTGTAACCAGGGGAAGTGGAAAAAAGAAACTTCATTAGATGATTGATTGGATTGTACAAGGAGCAGGCAGGTTAGGGAAAAAATAATAAAAAACAATGAGAAAACACGGACTTGGTGATTAGATAACAAATTGGATTTTTATTTTTTTTGGATTGAGCTCAGTATGGATAAAAGATCTTCCTATGTTATACTATTGAATTTGATACGGCGAATTGATATAATAACTCAGATATTGTTATTCATGATATTAATCTGATTCAATATCATCACGATGTACTGCATCCCATTGAGTTTAAATTTACAGGTAAAATTATTATTATCTCTATGGGATTAAATCCCGAGTTAATGCGAAGTCAAAATAAAAAAAGGATGAGATTATGGAAGTAAATATTCTCGCATTTATTGCTACTGCACTATTCATTCTAGTTCCTACGGCTTTTTTACTTATTATCTATGTAAAAACGATCAGCCAAAATAAAAGTGATTAATTTGAATGAAACTTGACTTTTTAGTTCTTTATCAACGATTGAAAAATGGAACGAAAAACGGATTCCAATTTCGTTTCTTAACTTAAATGAGCAGGCTAGAATCAGCAATATTCAATGAGATTTAATAGTATGGTAGAAAGAAACATATGAATCTTTCTACCATACTATCTATCGATTTTTTTCGTGTACGAAGTTGGACTATAACTCTAAAATAAAAAAGAAACAGACTGAATTTCATATCGATCAATACAGAATATATATCTTCATATATGTTATGTACATAGCGACCTCAATTCTATTTTTTTGCTATATCTATTTGATCAAATCAATTTGTATTGATGATCAATCCGAAATAAAATAATGGAAAGACAATTCTTATTTTCCAGCTCGAATTTTTCCATTTCGTATTCTTTGAACTATAAATCCCAATATCTGCCGAAAGAATCAAAGAAACAAAGTATGGTATATATTAATAAAACAACCAACTTAGTAATTTTTTTTTATCATTGCCAACTCAAGAAGTCAAATAATTGAATTGATTGACTGGTGGATAGATGCTCGAAAGAGTTCTATGGTATGGAAACTTATTCGAATTTTGAAATTAAAATGATACAGTTTTTTTCTTCAACTAAAAACTCAATTAGTTTATTTAAGTAGTATTTCTAGAGTCCACTTCTTCCCCATACTACAAGTGAAAGAGAAAATGTAAAGACTACCATTAAAGCAGCCCAAGCGAGACTTACAATATCCATGTGAATTATGTCCCCTAGTTCTATGAATATGAAGGAATTTTTCCATTATTGTTTACTAATATATAGTGGAATCTATGGTACAGAGTCAAAAAATTTTGGACTATTAAATTAATCAACCAATCCAATAAATTCAATACCTCAGTACTCATAAACTTTTTTGAGTTTGTATACCATACAAACTCGAGTTGGCTTTTGTTTTCTACTTTTCTCCAATTACTCATTTAATTCGTACCTCCCGCAGAATTTAAGACCCAGTAAGTCGCCACTTTACCAATAGGAATGGAGAAGTCTCAATAGTCAAGCCCTTCCACTACTTCAAAATTTTCCTTGAATCGGAATCCTAGACACAAGAATTTCGCTTTTAAGAACTTGCAGATACTTTACTTAGAATCAAGTACGTATTAAGAGATCTTTCTTTTCCTTCCCTTCGGCTGAAGAAGAATCCGGCGAGTTATAGGATATAACAAGGGATTTCGAGTCTTTTGTTAATTCGAATCAGGCGACACCCGGATTTGAACTGGGGAAAAAGGATTTGCAGTCCTCCGCCTTACCACTCGGCCATGCCGCCAAAATGATCCAAAATAGAATAAACAAAAAATTTTCTTTTTGTTTGTAATGTATTCCTGAACGTTTTTTTTTTTATTGTACTTTCATTTTGAATCCCTTTTCCGTAATTTCCTACCACTACTTACTAAAACAAAC